AAAAAAATCAAGAGCCTTAACTTAAGTCAATAAAGACTGAGAAGGTTGACTCAAGAACAAATATTATTTAATTTAATTATTTAATATTGAATTATTTAATTAAGGCTCCATTGGAGAATTCAGACCTAAGCATTAATCGAGAAGCGATGGGGACGACGGAACCCGTAAATGCGGAGGATTCTATTGAAAACGAATCCGAATGATTTATCGGGTAGGATGGCGGAACAAACCAGAGACCGCTTCGTTTCTTTTTATTCTGATTCTGAGAGGTCATAAGTTAACCCGACAACTGAACTAGATATTGAAAGAGTAAATATTCGCCCGCGAAAATTTTATTGTCATTTTATTTGATTGTTAAATTTTTGTCGATCTGAATCTGATATGAATATAATAAAAAACAAAACAAAATAAAGATTCGTTATAATATTATAACAAAAACAAGATAAGACATTATCTAGAAAGAGAATCGTGTTTAATTCCTTATATATATCCAATACATATCCAAACAAGATATACAAAGTTCTAATAGATCAGATAAAATCTCAAAGCCCCGAGATTCAATCTATTCATTAACTATCTGTATATCTTAAGAATCAAATATCATTTTTTTCGCGAGGAGCTGGATGAGAAGAAACTCTCATGTCCAGTTCTGTAGTAGAGATGGAATTCATAAACAACCATCAACTATAACCCAAAAAGAACCAGATTTCGTAAACAACATAGAGGAAGAATGAAAGGAATATCTTATCGAGGTAATCGCATTTGTTTCGGTAGATATGCTCTTCAAGCACTTGAACCCGCTTGGATTACATCTAGACAAATAGAAGCGGGGCGCCGCGCAATGACACGAAATGTACGCCGTGGTGGAAAAATATGGGTACGTATATTTCCAGACAAACCAGTTACGGTAAGACCTACAGAAACACGTATGGGTTCGGGGAAAGGATCTCCCGAATATTGGGTAGCTGTCGTTAAACCGGGCAGAATACTTTATGAAATGAACGGAGTAACCGAAAATATAGCCAGAAAGGCTATTTCAATAGCGGCGTCCAAAATGCCTATAAAAACTCAATTCATTATTTCAGGATAGGAATATAGAACTAAAGGAAAGAAGTCTTGTCTTGGGACTAAAAAAAATAATTGCGGGTTTCCTTTTTTTTGACAAACAATATTTCTTTTTTTCTTCGTCCTTTGTTACATTGAAAGAAGAGATTTAAAAAATGATTCAACCTCAGACCCATTTGAATGTAGCAGATAACAGCGGGGCCCGAGAATTGATGTGTATTCGAGTCATAGGAGCTAGTAATCGCCGATATGCTCATATTGGTGACGTTATTGTTGCTGTGATCAAGGAAGCAGTACCAAATACACCTCTAGAAAGATCAGAAGTGATCAGAGCTGTAATTGTACGTACTTGTAAAGAACTCAAACGTGACAACGGTATGATAATACGATATGATGACAACGCTGCAGTTGTCATTGATCAAGAAGGAAATCCAAAAGGAACTCGAATTTTTGGTGCGATCGCCCGGGAATTGAGACAGTTAAATTTCACTAAAATAGTTTCATTAGCTCCTGAGGTATTATAAGGCGAAACCCCAATATAGTTATAGTATTTAAATGACATAGATTAATTAGTAGACTGTGTCTCACGTATATACCTTTACTAAGTAAAAAAAAAAGAACACGTTGGTTATATCAAAATTCAGGAGCAACAAAAATTTTAGTTTACCATGGGTAAGGACACTATTGCTGACATAATAACCTCTATACGAAATGCTGACATGAATAGAAAAGGAACGATTCGAATAGGATCTACTAACATCACTGAAAACATTGTTAAAATACTTTTACGAGAAGGTTTTATCGATAACGTAAGGAAACACCAGGAACGCAACAAATATTTTTTGGTTTTAACCCTACGACATAGAAGGAATAGGAAAGGACCTCATAGAACTATTTTAAATTTACGACGGATCAGCCGACCGGGTCTACGAATCTATTCTAACTATCAACAAATTCCTAGAATTTTAGGCGGTATGGGGATTGTAATTCTTTCTACTTCTCGGGGTATAATGACAGACCGGGAGGCTCGACTAGAACGAATCGGTGGCGAAATTTTGTGTTATATATGGTAATCTGTCCGATATACGAATTGTATCCGAAACTTTCCAGTTGTGAAAAAAAAAAGCAAAAAGCACGAGTTGTCTATATGGAACTCCTCTTGCCCTAAGCAGTTGATATGTCAAGGATGGAATAAAAGAACAAAAAAAGGATTCATGGAGGTTTAATTAAATTAGTGAATCACTCCCACTCCAGATTCCTTTAGATAATGAAGATCTGATTCTAGGTTATATTTCAGGAGAGTTTTATACGTATACCAACGTGGGATAGAGTCAACAAAAGTGAAGTAAGTACTTATGATTCAACCAGGAGGCGTCTAATTTATAGACTCCGCAACAAGTATTCGAACGATTAGGTAGTTTTTTTCAACTTCAAG